ACCTATTGCGCAGAAATTAAGTATTAGTTTATGGACCTTTTGCAAAACTACGATAATAAAGTTTTATTTTGGTAAATGTGCTTTCTGTAAGGCTGCTTTACATGTAAAATATGGTTTCTAAAGGAATGGGGAAATAGCCGCAGTATTTAATATTTATTATCAAGGGTACTTGGAATAGGTAAGCTTAAATAGTTTTGGCCAAATTTGTGCCAGCGACCGCGGTTAGACAAATAACACGAGATAGCATTCTTGGATAGAGTTAATCGGTAAAAAGGGACCAAAACAGCAGATTTTTAGGTGAAATTTTAATAGTGGGCAAGGACAAATTATAACCCAATGAAACTTAGAAGCCCAGGTAGTAAACTAGGATTAGAGACCCTACTATTCTGGAAGTTAAGGAAGGTCCGGAGTAGTAAAAGTTAGGGGCTTAAAACTCAAAAAATTTGGCGGTGGTTTAGCTGATCAGAGGAACTTGCCCTGTAATCGATAACCCCCGAGGATTCTACTTAAACTTGCAGTCAGCTTGTATACCGCCGTCATCAGGAAATTTTCAGAAAGTATTTTCAGGAGGTCGTGAGATCATATGTCAGGTCAAGGTGCAGCTAATGTTTAAGCAGAGGTGAGTTACAATAAAATAATTTAATACGGAAGGTTATGTGTAATAAGACCGGAAGGTGGATTTGGAAGTAATACTGTTAACCATAAGGGTATAATAGCAGCTCTAAACCGTGCACACATCGCCCGTCGCTCTCAGGTATAATGAGATAAGTCGTAACATAGTAGGTGTACCGGAAGGTGTACCTAGATTGACAAAATAAAGCTAAATAGTTAGTACCCCACTTACACTGGGTTCAGAATCGTGCAATTCGGTTTGTTTTGAGGTTTAAGGGGATGAATTAATAGGATAGGATTAATAAAAGAATTTAAAGTTGTAGTAAGGTATACTGGGATAATAATTTAAAGGAAGTACCGTGAGGGGCACTTGAGAGAAACTTAAACCAGGAAGAAGAAGTAATCTTATGTACCTTTTGTATCAGGGTTTATCAAATAAGAAGGAGAATATCTAAATCTCGGTATAAAGAGGGCTAACCGAATAATTTGGTTAAAGTGGCAAATTTATTTATTATGTTTGGTTAGGGGTGAAATGCTAATCGAGCTTTAAGGTATCTAGTTTTTCAAGAAATGAATTTAATTCAGGTATCGTGTGTGGGGCTTTATAAGGAGGTGTTAAGCAACGTGTTATTAAAATTTTAGGGGATAAGCTCTAATTTATTTTATAAATGAAAAATTCACGCAAGGAGGTAGGCCTAAAAGTAGCCACCATAAGGATATTATAATTTATCTTTGGGTATGAGAATTTTCTGGTTTTAAATAGCTATTGAAACAATTTTGTAAATGGAAATCAAAATGGGATAATGATAAAATTAGTATTTGGGGAAATTTTTATTAAGGAATTCGGCAAATTTGTGCTCGCCTGTTTATCAAAAACATCGCCTTTGGAAAGAATATAAGGTCTTACCTGCCCACTGATAGATTTAAGGGCCGCGGTATTTTGACCGTGCAAAGGTAGCATAATCATTAGTCTCTTAATTAGGGACTGGGATGAAAGGTAGGACGAGGTACAAACTGTCTCCATGGGATAAGAGAAGTTAACTTTTTAGTTAAAAGGCTAAAATGAAATTAGAGGACGAGAAGACCCTATAGAACTTTATAAATTAGAGTTAAGTTTTTAGAAAATGTTTTACTTAGACTTAAGCTTTATTACGTTGGGGTGATGGGGTAATAAATTAACTTACCTTGAAATTAACACGATAGATGAATACGGGATCCATATATAATGATTAAAAGATTAAGTTACCTTAGGGATAACAGCGTAATCCTTTTTGAGAGTTCATATCGATAAGAGGGGTTGCGACCTCGATGTTGGATTAAAGGTAATTTCAGGTGCAGCCGCTTGAAGTTGGGGTCTGTTCGACCCTTAAAACTTTACATGATCTGAGTTCAGACCGGCGCAAGCCAGGTCGGTTTCTATCCTTAATAAGAAGGATATTTTAGTACGAAAGGACCAAATATCGGAGATAACTCTTTATTATAAGAATATTATTGCTTTGGCAGAGTAGTGCTCTAGATTTAGAATCTAATCATGGGGTTACCACCCCAGGCAATATATGTTAATAAAGGACGTACTTTTAAGTCTCGGCGCAAGCCTGTTATTGGTAATTTGTGTTTTGGTAGGAGTGGCATTTTTAACATTACTTGAGCGAAAGGTATTGGGTTACGTGCAAATCCGTAAAGGACCCAATAAGGTAGGGATTTGGGGGATTCCTCAACCCTTTGCAGACGCTATCAAGTTATTTACGAAGGAGCAGACCTACCCTACAGTGTCGAATTATGTGCCTTATTATATCTCCCCTATTTTTAGATTATTTTTAGCACTTGTGGTGTGGGCGGTATTTCCTATATGAGTGGGAATGTATAACTTTAACTTAGGTCTTTTATTCTTCTTAAGATGTACAAGTATGGGGGTGTATACAGTGATAATGGCGGGGTGAGCCTCTAACTCTAATTATGCCCTTTTGGGGGGGCTGCGAGCTGTGGCCCAAACTATCTCTTATGAAGTAAGATTGGCCTTGATCCTTCTGTCGTTTGTTTTCCTGGTTGAGAGATATAACGTATTGGATTTTAGAAAGTACCAGGAGGGTATTTGGCTAGTGTGCCTAACTTCTCCACTCGCCATAATATGGTTTGCTTCCTGCTTAGCAGAAACTAACCGAACCCCCTTCGACTTTGCAGAGGGGGAGTCGGAGTTAGTTTCTGGGTTTAATGTAGAGTACAGAAGAGGAGGTTTCGCCTTAATCTTTTTAGCTGAGTATGCCAGAATTCTTTTTATAAGTATGCTTTTCGTGATTTTGTTTCTTGGGTCTAGAATTTATACCATTTCATTTTACTTGAAACTTGTATTTTTAGCTTTTATATTTATTTGGGTTCGGGGGACATTGCCTCGGTTTCGTTATGATAAGTTGATGTTTCTGGCCTGGAAGAGCTACCTCCCAGCAGCTTTGAATTACTTGATCTTTTTTGGAGGGCTTTTAGCCCTCGGGGTTTAAATGAAAAATATTGAGTAAGACCAAAAGAGGAGTCGAACCTCTTTAACATGCTTTCAAAACAAATATTATCCAATAATTATTTGGCCAACTAATTAGGGAGTCTCAGGACTTTAAAGACAGGGGTATTAAAATATAATAGGAAAAGTAAACTACGGTGAGAATTTGCCCCAAGACAATATAGGGAGCTTCTACGGGGCGGGCACCTAACCAGGTTAGGAGGCAAACGACGGTAAAAAGGGACCAAAACAGCACTTGTCTCACCGGATAAAATTCGACCCCTCGGAATTTCGATTTGTTGGTAACAGGTAAAATAAATAGAATGGCAATAGAGAGAACTAGGGCAATTACTCCACCCAGCTTATTAGGGATTGACCGGAGGATAGCGTAAGCAAATAGGAAGTACCATTCCGGTTGAATGTGAACGGGGGTTACTAAGGGATTGGCAGGAATGAAGTTATCAGGATCTCCTAGTAGGTAGGGGTTGAGAAGGGTAAGAACGGTTAATGTTATCAAGAGAACCCCAAACCCTACGATGTCCTTAAAGGAGAAATAAGGATGAAAGGGAATTTTATCTAAATTTCTATTAACTCCTAAAGGGTTATTGGAGCCGGTCTGGTGTAGAAATAACAAATGGATTATTGTAGCTGCAGCCACGAGAAAAGGAAGAAGAAAGTGAAAGGTGAAGAATCGGGTAAGGGTAGCGTTATCTACGGCGAAGCCACCTCAAACCCACTGTACAAGTATGGTACCTAAATAAGGTACCGCAGACAAGAGATTTGTAATGACTGTGGCTCCCCAAAAAGATATCTGTCCCCAGGGTAGGACATATCCTATAAAGGCAGTTCCTATAACTAAAAATAGAATAACGACCCCAACTATTCACGTGTGGGCATAGTTATAAGACCCGTAGTAAATCCCTCGGCCAATATGCAGATAAATACATACGAAGAATATAGAAGCTCCGTTAGCATGTAGGGTTCGTAATAACCACCCGTAATTAACGTCTCGGCAAATATGTGTTACTCTGGAGAAGGCTAAATCAATGTGAGGAACATAATGCATAGCTAGGAATAGCCCGGTTACAATTTGGACCCCTAAACATAGACCTAGCAACGATCCAAAATTTCATCATGTCGATAAGTTTGAAGGGGCTGGGAGATCAACTAGGGCACCATTAGCAATTTTTAGAAGTGGGTGGTGGAGACGAATAGGTTTGAACATTAAATTATATGACTCCGCAGAGGCCCTTGGTTAATTCTTGTGATGTTAACAACTGCAATAAGGGTTAAGAATAGGTAGCACGCGAGTAAGATAGTAAGGTGGGATGAAAGGGAGTTGAAAAGTTTTACGATGAGAGTGGGTAGAGGATTTTCGCCAATAGATGACTCACAAGTTTCGTTTCTGATGCCGCAGGGATAAGCCCAATCAAATACGTGGGCCCCAATCCCTATAATTATACCTATCCCAATAAAAGGTGGGAGGAGAAATAAGGCTGGCCCTGACAGGGAAAATATCTCATTGGATGCTAATCTGGTTATGTAGATAAAGAGGACTAGTATCCCTCCTAGGAAAACTAGGAAGAGGATATAGGAGAACCAGAATGTTGGGCTAAGGGATCCTGTTAAAAGGGCTACGAGGCAGGTTTGGACCAGTAGGATTAACCCTATGGCTAAGGGGTGGGTTATAAAAATAAATAGTCCTCTCACATTCAAGATTATAAGGATAAGAAGAGAGCTGATCAAAACAAGGGGTAGTTTAATAAAATATCAGTTTTGGGGACTGGAGAAAGGACGTTTGTTTTACCCTTGAAGTTTTAGGGGGAATCCCCAATTTCGGCTTACAAGACCGATGTTTTTTTAAACTACTAAAACTCTTAAAGGCGAAATGTCAGTAATGCTCATTTTGGGCCCTCCTACTTTTTTTAAATATATAAATGTTAAAATTATATTACCTAGGGTTGGTGATTTTATCGGTTTTATCCGGGATATATGTATTTTCGTCTCGGCGCAAGCATCTTCTAATAACTTTATTGAGACTGGAGTTTATTTCTTTATCATTGTATTTACTTGTATATTTATTTATAATAACTAAGGGTTCGGAACTTTATTTTACGATAATCTTTCTAACTTTTGTGGTTTGTGAGGGGGCTTTAGGGTTATCTATTTTGGTTTCTATAATTCGTACGCATGGTAATGATTATTTTCAGTCTTTTAGAATTCTAGCATGTTAAAGCTTCTGATATTAATTTTATTTTTGATCCCTTTAGTCTACCGGAACAAGTCTTGGCACTTGGTCCACTCAGCTATTTATTTAGCAACTTTCCTTTTTATATTATTATACACAACTCCTTACATGTTTAGCTATGTCAGTTCGTACTTAGGTTGTGATGTTCTTTCTTACGGGCTTATTTTATTGAGTTTTTGAATTTGTAGTTTAATATGGAGAGCCAGTCAAGGGGTTATAAATAGAGGATATAGCCGGCCCTTGTTTAAGTTTTTAATCCTGTTTTTACTGTCGATGCTTTATTTGACTTTTAGAAGTACGAATTTACTTTTCTTTTATATCTATTTTGAGGCTTCTTTAATCCCAACATTATTTTTAATTTTAGGATGGGGCTATCAGCCAGAACGTGTTCAGGCCGGGACTTATTTATTATTTTATACTTTACTGGCGTCATTGCCGCTATTGGTGGGTATTTTTGTTTTTTATGATTCGTTTGGGTCTTTATTTCTCCCCTTTTTGCAAGGGTGGGCTCACAACAGCTGTAGTTTAATACTTTATCTCGTAATAATTTTAGCCTTTCTAGTAAAAATACCTATATTTTTAGTGCATTTATGGCTCCCTAAGGCTCATGTAGAGGCGCCGGTAAGTGGTTCCATGATCCTGGCCGGGGTATTACTGAAATTAGGAGGGTATGGGTTAGTGCGGGTTTTAGGGGCATTAGCTTCGAGAAATTTGGTCTATAGTTGTTTTTGGGTGAGTATTAGTCTTGTAGGAGGAGTGTTGGTTAGATTAATTTGTTTACGGCAAAGAGATTTAAAGTCTTTAGTGGCATACTCATCGGTGGCTCATATAGGTCTGGTTTTGTCAGGGATTATAACTATAAATTATTGAGGTACGTGTGGGAGATTCACGATGATGCTCGCGCACGGTCTTTGTTCCTCTGGTCTGTTTTGTCTAGTAAATATAACCTACGAGCGATTTGGGAGTCGTAGTATATTAATTAATAAGGGGCTTATTAATTTGATGCCTAGCCTTAGTCTTTGGTGATTTTTGTTAAGAGCTGCCAATATGGCGGCCCCGCCGTCACTAAATCTTTTGGGGGAAATAAGATTATTAAATAGTATTGTGGCTTGGTCATGAGTGAGAATGGTGGCTTTAATATTAATTTCCTTTTTCAGAGCGGCTTATACCTTGTACTTATATTCCTATAGTCAGCATGGGACTTTCAATTTAATGAGCTATTCCAGAATAGGGGGCTATGTGCGGGAGTACTTGGTTTTAGCTTTACACTGGGTTCCTTTAAACTTACTGATTTTGAAAAGTGAACCCGCCCTTTTATGAATCTAGCTTAAATAGTTTAAGAAAAATTCCAACTTGTGGCGTTGGGGATATAGTTTTATTTTAGGCTATATTATGAATATTATCTGTGTGTAGAATTAGTTTAGTATTTTTAGGGGTTAGTAGAATGACGTGTTTATGGTTTGGGGTTCTTTATTTGATACAGGATTACACTTTATTTTTAGAGTGAGAGGTGTTAAATCTGCAGGGGGTGCATGTGGTAATAACGGTTTTGCTCGATTGGATAGCTTTAATTTTTATAAGTTTGGTTTTATTGATTTCTTCTTTGGTTATTTTCTATAGTCATGAATATATGGCTGGGGATTACAATATGAATCGGTTCATTTTGCTGGTCTTGATATTTGTGCTTTCCATAATACTGCTAATCATTAGTCCCAACTTAATTAGAATTCTATTAGGGTGAGATGGTCTGGGTTTGGTATCTTACTGTTTGGTAATTTATTATCAAAATGTAAAATCTTATAACGCGGGGATACTAACTGCACTCAGTAACCGCGTGGGCGATGTGGCTTTATTGATGGCTATTGCCTGGATACTCAATTTTGGGGGGTATAATTATATTTATTATTTAGAAATTATAAAAAGCACCCCGGAAATAGAGATTATTGGGTGGTTAGTGGTGTTGGCAGCTATAACGAAGAGAGCACAAATTCCCTTTTCTGCGTGGTTACCAGCCGCAATGGCGGCCCCTACCCCGGTATCTGCACTTGTTCATTCTTCAACTCTGGTAACGGCAGGAGTATATTTATTAATCCGATTTAGCCCTTTATTAGAGGGTACCCCAGCAGCTAAATTTTTATTACTTGTTGCCGGCCTAACTATATTCATGGCGGGACTGGGGGCTAATTTTGAATTTGACTTGAAGAAAATCATTGCTTTATCTACTTTAAGACAATTGGGGTTGATGATAAGTGTTTTATCAATGGGGATGGCAAAGTTGGCGTACTTTCATTTGCTGGCTCACGCTTTATTTAAAGCTCTTCTTTTTATATGCGCAGGGGCTGTAATTCATAATATAAAGGACTCTCAAGATATCCGAAACATGGGGAGACTCGTCTTTCAGATGCCTTACACTGTGGGTTGTATGAGAGTTGCTAATTTGGCCTTATGCGGCATACCTTTCTTGGCCGGGTTTTATTCCAAGGATTTGATTCTAGAGATAGTAGGTATAAGTCCTTCTAGTTTGCTGGTTTTCTTCTTATATTTTGTTTCTACAGGGTTAACCGTATGTTATACAGCCCGTTTGATTTATTACAGTCTTACTGGGTCTCCTAATTTATCGACTTGCCACCCAATAAATGATGAAAGTTATAATATGTTTATAGGGATAGGGGGACTGATAACTATATCTGTGTGTGGGGGGAGAATTTTAGGGTGATGACTTTTCCCCGCTCCGGTTATAATTTGTTTACCTTGGGTTTTAAAGTTATTAGCATTGCTAGTCAGATTGTTTGGAGCCTGAATTGGCTTAGAAGCTGCGAAATTTAGTATTGGCATGAAGAATAAAAGTTTAGCCTCTTTGGGGGTGATCAATTTCGTGGGGTCTATGTGGTTCATGCCGCTACTGTTTACATTAGGGGTGTCTCATTCACCATTAGTGAAGAGACACCAAGTAGGCCTGTCCGGGGACCAGGGGTGGTCTGAATTTTTAGGAGCCCAGGGTTTGTATGTTGGTATTTTAGGAGCCTCTAAGGGGGCTCAGGAGTTACAGCAAAATGACTTGAAGATTTATTTAACTGGGTTTGTTATATGGTTTACTTTATTGCTTATATTCCTCTTGATTTAGTACCTGGGTAGCTTATAAGAGCGTGACATTGAAGCTGTCAAGGAAATCTTAGATTTCTGGGTATCTATGAGGCTTCGGCCCCTCTCTACAGTGAAAGTGTAACGTTTTTAAGTAAACTACATAAATAAAGGTATTAACAGAATTTAACTGCTAGAAGGAAAGTTAGCGGCTTTCTTACGTGGCTTTATACCTTAAACGGACTTAGTGTCATTAGTATCATTAACAGTGATAAGCCTCTCTTTGGCTTCGTTTAAGTAAGGGTGTGACCACCTAGAACCAGGTCGAAACTGGGTGCAAAAATCGCTTCTTACTTAAGGCAGACTCTGGAGAGTACCTTTTGATTGCAAATCAAATATTATGGTTAACTACAGCCCTAAGTGGCCCAGTTTAAGGCACCTTGGTGCCATTCATGGTAAAGCCCTAAGAGGAGGATGACTAGGAAAATTATGGTTGTGTAGAACCACGAAAGAATACTAGAAAAATTTAATAACAGGGCCAGCGGGAGAAGAAGGGCAATTTCTACATCAAAAATTAGGAAAATTACTGCGATAAGAAAGAACCGTAATGAAAAGGGTAGCCGGGAGGATCTGTTAGGGTCAAATCCACACTCAAAGGGGGATCTTTTTTCACGGTCAGTAGTATCTTTTTTGGAAAGTAGGGATGCTAGCCCCATAACTAAGCTGGCAATTGAAATTAAGGTAATCGCAATTAGGCTAATCAAGAACAATACTTAATCTGGAACCCAGGCCTTTTGGTTGGAAGCCAAATATACTAGTATACTAAATAAGTTATTAACTACCTCACCAATAAATGGAAACATATAAGAATAATCAGACTACGTCTACAAAGTGTCAATACCAGGCTGCAGCCTCAAAACCAAAATGATGGTTAGGGGAAAAGTGTTCGAAATAATGTCGCCCTAAGCATGCCCCAAGAAAGGTAGTACCAATAATAACGTGTAGTCCGTGGAACCCTGTGGCCATAAAGAATGACGAGCCATAAATAGCATCAGCGATTGAAAAAGGTGCTTCCATGTACTCATAAGCTTGTAGGATGCTAAAATAAATACCCAAAAGAACGGTAAAAAATAATCCCTGGAGCGTTTGTGAATGCTGTCCTCTTATTAAAGCATGGTGGGCTCATGTTACGGTAATTCCTGATGCTAGTAAAATAGCGGTATTAAGTAGGGGAATCTGCAGGGGGTTAAAGGGAGAGATCCCTACAGGGGGCCAGATAGACCCCAACTCGATAGTAGGGGATAAACTACTATGGAAGAAAGCCCAAAAGAACGAGATGAAGAAGAAAATTTCAGAGACAATAAATAAAATTATCCCCCACCGTAAACCTAGAGTTACCACATGGGTGTGTAAACCTTGGAATGTGCCTTCTCGTGTGACGTCTCGTCATCATTGAATCATTGTTAGAAGGGTGATAATAACCCCCAGAGTTAAAAGTTGGGTATTATAGAAGTGGAATCATTGTACAAGTCCTCTAAGAGTGGCCATAGCTCCAATAGCGCCGGTCAAAGGTCATGGACTTTGGTCAACTAAATGGTAAGGGTGGTTATTGTGTGTGGACATTAGTTTACTTCACTTGAGTAAAGAGTTGCTAGTACAGCAAAGACGTAAGATTGAATAATGGCAACGGCAGATTCGAGTATAAGGAGGGCTATTTGTCCCACTAACAGAAGACTCACAAGGCCTAAAGCGAGACTTGGCCCGGTGTTTCCTATCAGGGTTATCAAGAGGTGCCCCGCAATTATATTGGCGGCAAGCCGTACAGCTAACGTACCGGGGCGAATGACATTACTAATTGTCTCAATACAAACTATAAAAGGTATAAGGACGGCAGGTGTACCTTGGGGCACTAAGTGGGCGAATATGTGTTGAGTGTGATTTAACCACCCATAAACCATAAAACTGAATCAAAGAGGCAAAGCTAAAGTTAGGGTGAAGACCAGGTGTCTGGAACTTGTAAAGATGTAGGGGAAAAGTCCTAAGAGATTATTAAATAAAATTATGGTAAAAAGGCTAATAAACAAGAAAGTGCTTCCTACACGTCCTTGGGGTCCTAGTAAAGTAGAGAATTCTTTGTGGAGGGTCGAAGTTACGGAACTCCAGATAAAGCTGTACCGCGAAGGTACCAGCCAGAACGCCACCGGGAGAATAAGTAGTCCAAGGAAAGTACTAAATCAGTTTAAGGAGAGATTTAGAATAGAACTTCTGGGATCAAAAACAGAAAATAGGTTCGTTATCACTTTCAGTTAAATGATGAGGAAGGCTCCACTTCTCCGGACTTTAACGATGCAGTCGCAGATAGGGGGTATAGAAAATAATTAATAACACTGAAGAGTAGGAAAGTAGCCGCAAAAACTATAAACAAGCCAAACCAACTTAGGGGAGCTATTTGAGGAATCAAAAGGTAGAAGAATGAGCCTCTAACTTCAGCGTGACATGCTAATATTATTTTAACTAACCTTTTCACTAGAAGTAGATGTGACTTTACTATAGGTGGTTTAAGAGACCATTACTTACTTTCAGACATCTAGTGAGGATGCACTTATCTTAGAAGCCCACCCCAAGAAAATATTTGTGGGGACGCTTTCAATGACAATGGGTATAAAGCTATGGTTTGCTCCACAAATCTCGGAACATTGCCCATAAAATAATCCTGGTCGGTTTATAAGGAATCTGGTCTGGTTTAAGCGCCCCGGCATAGCATCTACCTTTACCCCTAGTCTGGGCAAGGCTCAGGAGTGAAGAACATCGGCGGCCGAGATAAGAATCCGAATTTGGGTCTTCATCGGGAGTACCACTCGGGCATCAACCTCTAATAACCGAAACCCATTTTCGGGTAGCTCATTTGTGGGGATCATATATGAATCAAATTCAAGTTGAGTAAAATCAGAATATTCATAACTCCAGTATCATTGGTGCCCAATAGTTTTTAAAGTAACCGCGGGGTTACTAACTTCGTCGAGTATATAAAGTAGCCGCAGGGATGGTATGGCGATAAAAATTAAAATTACCGCGGGTAAAATAGTCCAAATAATCTCAATAGTTTGGCCCTGCAGGAGAATTCGATTAACAGAAGGGTTAAATAATATTGTAGTTATTAAATATCCAACGAGGGTGGTAATTATCACCAAAATTAAAAGAGTGTGATCGTGAAAGAAGGTTAATTGTTCTATCAAGGGGGAATTTCTATCTTGGAATCCTAAATTAGCCCATGTTGCCATATTCTAATGAAAGATAAATCTTTCTGGGTAGAGCTTAAATCTACAGCACTACTCTGCCACATTAGAAGTTTAATAAAGTTGGGAGTTCTCTATAGCTGTGTTCGGCGGGAGGAAGGGCATGGAACCATTCTACGGAAGAGGAAAGTTGTAAGGGGTAAAGTACTTGTCGGTGACTAACAAGGGCCTCTCATACGATAAATACAAGTATTAGAACCCCGAGTAGGGAAATTGTAGACCCTACAGTAGACACAACATTTCAGGCAGTGTAGGCATCCGGGTAGTCGGAATATCGGCGGGGCATTCCTCTTAACCCCAGAAAATGTTGGGGAAAGAAGGTTAAATTAACCCCCACAAATATAACAAGAAAGTGAATTTTAAGCCATTGGGGGTTAAGAGTTAACCCTGTAAAAAGAGGAAACCAGTGAATTACACCTCCCATAATTGCGAAAACTGCCCCCATAGATAGCACGTAGTGGAAGTGGGCTACCACGTAATAGGTATCGTGGAGGACAATATCAATTGAGGAGTTTGCTAGTACAACTCCGGTTAGCCCCCCGATTGTGAAAAGGAACACGAATCCTAGAGCCCAGAGTAAGGAAGGACTAAAATTAAGTTGGGCTCCATGAAGAGTGGCAAGTCAGCTAAAGATCTTAATACCTGTGGGGACGGCAATAATCATCGTCGCTGCCGTAAAGTAAGCTCGTGTATCTACATCTATTCCTACAGTAAACATGTGGTGGGCTCATACTACAAACCCCAGAAGGCCAATGGCCAACATTGCGTAGATTATACCTAACGACCCAAAAGCTTCCTTCTTTCCTCTTTCTTGGCTAATAATGTGGGAGATTATGCCAAACCCAGGTAAAATTAAAATATAGACTTCTGGGTGTCCGAAGAACCAAAACAAGTGCTGGTATAAAATTGGGTCTCCACCACCAGCAGGGTCAAAGAAGGAGGTATTAAGGTTTCGGTCGGTCAGGAGTATAGTAATGGCCCCGGCCAAAACTGGCAGTGAGAGTAGGAGTAAGATTGCAGTAATTAGTACTGATCAAACAAATAAGGGGATTCGGTCCATTGTTATACCTCTAGCTCGTATGTTAATTGTGGTGGTGATGAAATTTACTGCCCCAAGAATGGAGGACACCCCGGCTAAGTGAAGAGAAAAAATAGCTAAGTCCACGGAGCCGCCCGCATGAGCAATCCCCGAGGCTAGTGGGGGATACACAGTCCACCCAGTCCCCGCCCCTCTTTCCACCATACTGCTAGCTAGTAACAAAGTTAGGGCGGGAGGAAGCAATCAAAAGCTTATATTATTTATACGAGGGAAGGCTATATCGGGAGCGCCCAACATTAGGGGTACAAGCCAATTCCCGAATCCCCCGATTATAATAGGCATAACTATGAAGAAAATTATAATGAAGGCATGTGCAGTTACAATGACATTATAAATTTGGTCGTCGCCAATAAGTGACCCTGGCTGCCCCAATTCTGCCCGGATAAGGAGGCTTAAAGAAGTACCAATTATACCAGATCATGCCCCAAAAATAAAATATAAAGTTCCAATATCCTTATGGTTTGTTGAGAATAATCACTGTCGCGATAAGGTGGCTGAGGATAGGCGATAGATTGTAAATCTATTTAGGGGATAAAACTCCCTTATCAGGTTTTATAGTTTAATTAAAACGTTAGGCTGCAATCCTAAAAATGCATTATGCTAAGGCTTAAAAGATTCGAACTTTTAATAACAACTTTGAAGGTTATTTGTTTATTAACATAAAGCCTTAAAATACAGGGTACAGTATTGGGAATAAGGGGAATCCTAGTAAGGAAATACTGGTAAGTCCCACGCTAAAATTAGACCAGTACGTTTGGGGAGCAACCCACTTATGAACAGTTGTGGTGATTAAAATGGCGGGAAAGAAAGTTCGGAGGTAATAAAATAGGACAACCAAAGTTAAAAGCACAAGGACCCCGGCCAATATAAAATTATTTTGAGTGACTAACCCTTGTAGTATTAACCATTTAGGGATGAAGCCGATAAAAGGAGGTAGACCCCCTAAAGACAAGAAGTTGGCGAAAATGAAGATTTTATTAAAGTTATTTGTATCCGGAATTAAGAAAATTTGTTTAAGGTGAGATAATTGCAGGTGATGAAATCTCACCAGAATAGAGAAACTCAGAAAACAGTAAAAGATAAAATAAGTAACCCAATAAGGGTTTCTTAAAAGCACCCCGGCCAATATTCACCCAAGGTGATTAATAGAAGAGTAAGCTATAATTTTACGCAAGGAGGTTTGGTTAAAACCCCCAATGGCCCCTACGATCGCGGATAAAATAATCGCCCCTTGCGGGAGTACTCTATCTTCGGAGGCGTAGGACAGTAACCCTAAAGGACCCAATTTTTGTCATGTCATGAGAAGTATATTGTTGACCCAGGTTAGCCCCTCTATAACCCCGGGCAGCCAGAAGTGGAAGGGAGCAGCCCCTAATTTAATCAAAAGAGCTGATCAAAATAAGGTATGTATAGAAATGGGGAGAGTGGAGGGGTAATAGGACACCTTTAAAGATACTGTGTATAGTAAGATTGTAGTGAAGAGGAAGATGGAGGCAAGGGCTTGAGTCAAGAAGTACTTTAGGGCAGCCTCCGAGGATATTATATTTTTATCGGTTATTAAGGGGATAAACGAGAGCAGATTTACCTCTAAGCCAATTCAGGCTCCGAACCAGGAGTGGGAACTAACTGAAATAAATGTTCCTAATACCAGGGTTCTGATAAATAAAATTCGTGAAGGATAACCAAAAATTAAAAAGAGGAATTAATTCCATAAATAGGGTATGAACCTACGAGCTTATTTAGCTTATCTTTTCTACTTATTGGTGTAAGAAGCACGAAAGTTTTTGATACTTGAGGGTATAGTTTAATTCTATTATAAGTAAGGCAGAAAGCCCGGAATTTTAATTGGTGAAAATTAACAGAGGGCTAAATCGGTGCCCCTTCGCCAAAATGGCGCGAATAAAGGGGGGATGGGATTGTCCGAGTAGATAAGAATAGATCCGAGAATGATGGACTCCGGGGGAATAAGGGGACACAGAAGAGAAGGGTGGACCCTAGGGGGGACCGAGGGAGAGATAAGGAAGAGAGTAAGGGAAGGAAGAGTAGTATGGGAAGGAAGAGTAGTAAGGGAAGGAAGAGTAGTATGGGAAGGAAGAGTAGTATGGGAAGGAAGAGAAGGGAAGGAAGAGTAGTATGGGAAGGAAGAGTAGTATGGGAAGGAAGAGTAGTAAGGGAAGGAAGAGTAGTATGGGAAGCTTAAGTCGATTTAGAGACATAGTAAGGGAAGGAAGAGTAGTATGGGAAGCTTAAGTCGATTTAGAGACATCAAGATGATACCTTGGAGGTAGGGGCCTGTCCCCATGCTTCA